TTTGCAATCAAAAATGAATATTTGTGAACAGTGTGGATACCATTTGAAAATAAGTAGTTCAGAAAGAATCGAAGTTTCGATCGATCCCGGTACTTGGGACCCTATGGATGAAGACATGGTCTCTCTGGATCCCATTGGATTTCATTCGGAGGAGGAGCCTTATAAAGATCGGATTGATTTTTATCAAAGAAAGACAGGATTAACTGAGGCTGTTCAAACAGGCATAGGTCAACTAAATGGTATTCCTGTAGCAATTGGGGTTATGGATTTTCAGTTTATGGGGGGGAGTATGGGATCCGTAGTCGGGGAGAAAATCACCCGCTTGATTGAGTACGCTACCAATCAATTTCTACCTCTTATTATAGTGTGCGCTTCGGGGGGAGCGCGCATGCAAGAAGGGAGTTTGAGCCTAATGCAAATGGCTAAAATATCGTCTGCTTTATATGATTATCAATCAAATAAAAAGTTATTGTATGTATCAATCCTTACATCTCCTACTACTGGTGGGGTAACAGCCAGTTTTGGTATGTTGGGAGATATTATTATTGCCGAACCAAATTCCTACATTGCATTTGCGGGTAAAAGAGTAATTGAACAAACATTGAATAAAATAGTACCCGAAGGTTCACAAGCGGCTGAATATTTATTCCAGAAGGGCTTATTCGACCTAATCATACCGCGTAATCTTTTGAAAAGTGTTCTGAGTGAGTTATTTAAGCTCCACGCCTTCTTTCCTTTGAATTCCAATTCAATCAAGTAGAGTGCCCTAAGTTCCATTTTTTTATTTGTAGCAAACAAGTAGTTAGCTTATCCGAATCTTATCCGAATCTTAGCTTATCGGAATCAAAGTAACTAAAAAGGGAGTTTTCTTTGGCGACTTAAGATCTAATTGTAGAAAGAATCAAAATCAAAAGTTGCGGATAACTCTTTCTTTATTAAATTCGAAGACAAGAACAAAACACAAAGAAACGAAGAAAAAAATGAATTATCATATGTATCTTTCATCTAGATAGATTAATAAGTTCATTTATTTAGTTCTACATTCCTTGGACTTATTCTATATACTCACTTAGATACTTAATATCTCTAATGAAAAATTTTCAAATTGAATTAATGAATAATAACTACGAATTCATAATAATTACAATTATTAATTATAATTAGTATAAATATAAAATATGATATTAAAAAAAATAAGAACAGGTACAAATAATAAACCGAGGTACCCCATTTTATGACAACTTTCCACTTTCCCTCTATTTTTGTGCCTTTAGTAGGCCTAGTATTTCCGGCAATTGCAATGGCTTCTTTATTTCTTCATGTTCAAAAAAACAAGATTGTTTAGATCTGAGGGGACCCAATCTCATTCGTTTTTTTTTTGAAACTTATACTTGTAGCATAACATAGATATTTATTTCGGAAAAGAAAATATGGTAGAACATGTGATTTCTGCCGAACATAAAGGAAAAAGCTCTTATGCCTGCAGAAAATGATCTATAGGTAACTCAATTCTAGCCAGTTTCAAATAGATCAGGATCGCTGGATGCCTAAAATGTAAAGTTGGTCGATCTATATGTATATCAATATGTATATTGGGATCATATGAGGGGTATGTTATTATTTTAGATCTAAACAAATTTGATGAATTACCCCTAAAAGTTCCCATTAAACTAGTGCTAGTTCACACCAAACTAGTGCTAGTTAATGAAAGTTCATTCGGAAACAAAAAAAGTAAAGTCAAAATCATTTGGGGTATTCTCTCAATTTCAATAAAATGCAATCGGATGAAGTATGAGTTGGCGATCAGAACATATATGGATAGAACTTATAACGGGGTCTCGAAAACTAAGTAATTTTTGCTGGGCCCTTATCGTTTTTTTAGGTTCATTAGGATTCTTGTTGGTTGGAACTTCCAGTTTTCTTGGTAGAAATTTGATATCTTTTGTTCCGTCTCAGCAAATCATTTTTTTTCCACAGGGGATCGTGATGTCTTTCTACGGGATTGCGGGTCTCTTTATTAGTTCCTATTTGTGGTGCACAATCTCCTGGAATGTAGGTAGTGGTTATGATCGATTTGATAGAAAGGAAGGAATAGTGTGTATTTTTCGTTGGGGATTTCCTGGAAAAAATCGTCGCATATTCCTGCGATTCCTTATAAAAGATATTCAATCCGTTCGAATAGAAGTTAAAGAGGGTATTTTTGCTCGTCCTGTCCTTTATATGGATATCAGAGGCCGGGGGGCTGTTCCGTTGACTCGTACTGATGAGAATTTGACTCCACGAGAAATTGAACAAAAAGCCGCGGAATTGGCCTATTTCTTGCGCGTACCAATTGAAGTATTTTGATTTTGAGAAAGAAAAGGAACTGGGCTGAAGAACGAATGCTTTCTCAGCAGGAGGGAAAAAACGCAAGAATCCTGTTTTTTCTATAACTAAGTTTAGGATAAACAGATGCAGATAAACCATATCTTGTAAATTCTTTTTTTTCAATCGACCTTTTTATCCTTTCATTTGTGTTCTTTACTACCCAATAAATGGGTTTTCTTAATAATGATAACTGGCCTGTTTCTGTCTTGTTTTGCCGCTCATTTTTTTGACCATCACAATATCTTTCTCTCAATTAGTCTATTCTTGACTATGGGGAATCGTTGGAATTTTTTTTTGAAATATTGGATATTTTCATAGAATTAAGGGGTTCTTTCGGCTATTCATCGAAAGGAGACACTTGTTTGGAATTTGATGAATTGAGATATCTGGAAACACTTGTATTATTTCTTTAGTCAAATTCGAAGTGGAGTCTTAGTCTATTTCTGTATTCTTTCTAGATTCAAAACAAAATCATAAATAAAATAGATTCATAGGTTTGATACCTTGTCTACAACTCATGTTTCAAAGAAAGGTTCGATTATATAAAGTCGACAAATGGAGTGGGTTAATTAAAAATTAACAGGCAAAAAATGGCAAAAAAGAAAGCTTTCACTCCTCTTTTGTATCTTGCATCTATAGTATTTCTGCCCTGGTGGATTTCTCTCTCATTTACTAAAAGTATGGAATCTTGGGTTATTAATTGGGCGGATATCGGCCAATCTGAAATTTTTTTGAATGATATTCAAGAAAAAAGTATTCTAGAAAAGTTCATAGAATTAGACGAAATCCTCTTCTTGGAAGAAATGATCAAGGAATACTCGGAGACATATCTACAAAAGTTTCTTATAGGAATCCACAAAGAAACGATCCAATTAATCAAGATACACAACGAGGATCGTATCCATACAATTTTACACTTCTCGACAAATATAATCTGTTTTGTTATTCTAAGTGGTTATTCGATTTTAGGTAATGAAGAACTTGTTATTCTTAACTCTTGGGCTCAGGAATTCCTATATAACTTAAGTGATACAGTAAAAGCCTTTTCGATTCTTTTATTAACTGATTTATGTATCGGATTTCATTCACCCCACGGCTGGGAACTAATGATTGGTTCTGTGTACAAAGATTTTGGATTTGGTCATAATGATCAAATTATATCTGGTCTTGTTTCCACTTTTCCGGTTATTCTCGATACTATTTTTAAATATTGGATTTTTCGTTATTTAAATCGTGTATCTCCATCACTTGTAGTTATTTATCATTCAATGAATGATTGATAAATCATCCACCAATATTAATCCAATTAGAACGTTTCTTACTTTGTAGTTCTACATAAGTATTAAAAACATTCTATTCGGGCGGTTTTCAGACTATTTTTATACTTATACTAGAGTATTCCAGTAAAATGATTCCAATAAATAGCAGAATCGTGGATAGGAAACTATACTAGCGACCTACCCAATTTATTGTAGAAATTTTCAGACCAATGATTAGACCATGCAAACTAGAAATACTTTTTCTTGGATAAAGGAACATATTACTCAATCTATTTCCGTATCGCTCATGATATATATCATAACTCGGGCACCCGTTTCAAGTGCATATCCCATTTTTGCACAGCAGGGTTATGAAAATCCACGAGAAGCGACTGGGCGTATTGTATGTGCCAATTGTCATTTAGCTAATAAGCCCGTGGATATTGAGGTTCCACAAACAGTACTTCCTGATACTGTATTTGAAGCAGTTGTTCGAATTCCTTATGATAAGCAAGTGAAACAAGTCCTTGCTAATGGTAAGAAAGGGGGTTTGAATGTGGGGGCTATTCTTATTTTACCGGAGGGGTTTGAATTAGCTCCTTCCGATCGTATTTCTCCCGAGATGAAAGAAAAGATAGGAAATTTGTCTTTTCAGAGCTATCGCCCTAATAAAAAAAATATTCTTGTAATAGGGCCTGTCCCCGGCCAGAAATATAGTGAAATCACCTTTCCTATTCTTTCCCCCGACCCCGCTACTAAGAAAGATGTTCACTTCTTAAAATATCCTATATATGTAGGAGGAAATAGGGGAAGGGGTCAGATTTATCCCGACGGAAGCAAGAGTAACAATACAGTTTATAATGCTACAGGGGCGGGCATAGTAAGCAAAATCATACGAAAAGAAAAAGGGGGATATGAAATAATCATAACAGATCCATCGGATGGACGTCAAGTGGTTGATATTATCCCTCCAGGACCAGAAGTTCTTGTTTCAGAGGGTGAATCCATCAAATTTGATCAACCATTAACGAGTAATCCTAATGTGGGTGGATTTGGTCAGGGAGATGCCGAAATAGTACTTCAAGATCCATTACGTGTCCAAGGCCTTTTGGTCTTCTTGGCATCTGTTATTTTGGCACAAATATTTTTAGTTCTTAAAAAGAAACAGTTCGAGAAGGTTCAATTAGCCGAAATGAATTTCTAGACTCGCGGATTTATCGACATCAGGTTCGTAAAAAGAACAAAATTTTTGTTGTCAATTCTATATGATCAAAAAAAAATAAATTCTGAAAAACCTTTTATTTACTTGCTCTTTTTCTACGAACTTCGGGGACTCCCTTGTAGCGCACTCTTAGTCATAACGCATTCTTAGTC